AAATAATAACCAACTTATGGCTTCGTATTGTCGAGATCCCCCAAACAGTCACTATATGAGGTATCGATCATATAGTTGTAGCAACTGCAAATTTTTCCAAAAAAATAAATTGGATTCCGGGTTGTGAATAAAAAGGAGATGTAGATAAATTAAATGGAAAGACGATAGATAGAAAGAAAAAAATATCAACGCGATATATGATTCCAATATGTATGGTTTATGAATCATTTTTTTTTATAAAAGGCAGTGTGATAAAGCATCAATACTGAAAAAGTAAAGAGCTCCGAGTTAATAGAAACTGAGGAGATTAACTTGGAAACGCATTTTGTTGGGAGCTCCATTGTCGAGTTCAGGCCTAATCATTGACGGGGAAGCCATGGGAACGACGGAACCCGTGACTGCATAGGATTCTATTGAAAACGAATCCTAAGGATTCATTGGGTGGGATGGCGGAACGGACCGGGAACCCATTAATTAAAATTTTCTGAAACAGTCATGGGTTGACCCTACAAATGAAGCAGAAAAGAGTCAATATTCGCCCGCGAAACATTGATTTTTTGGATTAAAATATTTTTTTTTTAGTTAAAGTTAAAAAAGAATTCGTTACGTTATGTTATAATGTGTTAGATTTAAATAAATAAAATAATTAAAAAATAATATAATAAAAAAATAAATAAAAAAAATAAAATAAAAAATAAAAATAATATAATATAATATATATAATATAATATAATAATAAAAAATAATATAATATAATTAATAAAAAATAATATAATATAATAATATAATAAATATAAATATAATAAATTAAATATAAATATAATAAATATATATATATAATAAAATAATATAATTATAATAATAAAAATAATAATAATAAAATAATAATAATAATAAAATAATAATATATATAATTATAATATATATATATAATTATAATAATATATATAATATAATATATATAAAATATATAATATAAAATATATTATAATATAAAATATATAATATATATAATATAATGTATAAATAATAATAAATAAATAATAAAATAATAATAAATAATAAAATAATAATAATATATATATTAATAGAAATTATAATAGAAATTATCTTGTGAAGTATATATCTTGTGGATAAAGATAAATATATCTTGCATGCAGCTTTCCTATGTAATTTCAATAAAATAAATCCAATTTTTTAGTGTATTGTATTATTAAAAAAATACATGTATATCTGTAATATTATTGAATCCTTTATATTGAATTGTTTCTTCTTTCGCGAGGAGCCGGATGAGAAGAAACTCTCATGTCCGGTTCTGCAGTAGAGATGGAAGAGGTAAACAACCATCAACTATAACCCCAAAAGAACCAGATTCCGTAAACAACATAGAGGAAGAATGAAAGGAATGTCTTATAGAGGCAATCATATTTGTTTTGGAAGATACGCTCTTCAGGCACTTGAACCCGCTTGGATCACAGCTAGACAAATAGAAGCGGGGCGAAGAGCAATGACCCGATATGCACGTCGTGGGGGAAAAATATGGGTACGTATATTTCCCGACAAACCTGTTACAGTAAGACCTACAGAAACACGTATGGGTTCGGGGAAAGGGTCTCCCGAATATTGGGTATCTGTTGTTAAACCGGGTCGAATACTTTATGAAATGGGCGGAGTATCCGAAACTGTGGCCAGAGCAGCTATTGAAATAGCTGCGTGCAAAATGCCTATACGAACTCAATTTATTATTGCGGGATAGAGATGTAGAACAAAAGAAAAGGGCATTAGGAATGAATGCAAAAATACAATTGCGGTTTTTTTCTGGACAGATAATATTTCTTTTCTTTCTTCATCCTTTGCATTGAAAGAGCAGATAAAAAATGATATGATTCAACCTCAGACCCTTTTAAATGTAGCGGATAATAGCGGGGCTCGAGAATTGATGTGTATTCGAATTTTAGGAACTAGTAATCGCCGGTATGCTCATATTGGTGACGTTATTGTTGCTGTAATCAAAGAAGCAGTGCCCAATATGCCGCTCGAAAGATCAGAAGTTATTAGAGCTGTAATTGTACGTACGTGTAAAGAACTCAAGCGCGAAAACGGTATGAGAATACGATATGATGACAATGCTGCAGTTGTCATTGATCAAGAGGGAAACCCAAAAGGGACTCGAGTTTTTGGTGCAATTGCCAGGGAATTGAGAGAATTCAATTTCACAAAAATCGTCTCATTAGCTCCTGAAGTATTATAAATATTAGTAGATAGAATTATGATATAGTAGAATATCTGAAATAGATAAATTAGTAGATTGTGTCTCAAGCATATACTTTTTTATGAATTCATAAAAAAAAAAAAAAAAATAAACACGTTGATTATATCAAAATTTGGAGGCAACTATAATTATAGTTCATCATGGGTAGGGACACTATTGCCGAAATAATAACTTCTATAAGAAATGCTGACATGAAAAAAAAAGGAACGGTTCGAATAGCATCTACAAATGTCACCGAAAACATTGTTAAAATACTTCTGCGAGAGGGTTTTATTGAAAACGTTAGAAAACATCGAGAAAGTAATAAAAATTTCTTGGTTTCAACCCTGCGACATAAAAGAACTAGGGAAAGAATATATAAAACAATTTTAAAGCGTATCAGCCGACCAGGTCTACGAATCTATTCCAATTACCAACGAATTCCTAGGATTTTAGGCGGAATGGGGATTGCTATTCTTTCTACTTCTCGAGGTATAATGACAGATCGAGAAGCTCGCTTAGAAGGAGTTGGGGGAGAAATTTTGTGTTATATATGGTGATCCTTTTCCTAGGGCATCAAAATTTGATCTCTAACTTCTAGGTTGTGAAAAGAAAAAGAGAGGAAAAGTGAGTTATATGACTGCTCCCCCATTAATTGATACTTCAAGGGAGGATTGCCCGGAATAAAAAAAAACAAAAAAGGATTCATGAGGGTTTAATTACTGAATCACTTCTCAATGGTCTGTTCCGTGTCCCTTTAGACAATGAAAATCTAATTCCAGGTTATGTTTCGGGGAGGATCGACGTTTATCCGGATACTACCAGGAGATAGAGTCAAAATCGAAGTAAGTAGTTGTGGTTCAACCTGCAAGGAATGTATAATTTATAGACTTCGCAAGGAAGATTTGAGCAATTCGGGGATTTTTTTATTTCCGGGGTTCGAGGTTCAAAAATTAAGGAAACTTTTTTTACTTCAAAGAATAGATTCAGAATTAAGGTAAGGAATCGTAAATATGAAAATAAGGGCTTCCGTTCGTAAAATTTGTGAAAAATGTCGACTGATCCGTAGGCGCGGACGAATTATAGTGATTTGTTCTAATCCAAGACATAAACAGAGACAAGGATAATCTTTTGAGCTTTTTTTTTCTAAAGGAAGGATCAATGTAAAAATAAAGAATCTGTTTTAACATGAAATGGATATCTCCGTATATTTCTGACTCATATTTATGAGATGATAAAATATGACAAAACCTATACCAAGAATTAGTTCACGTAGAAATGGACGTATTGGTTCGCGTAAGAGTGGACGTAGAATTCCAAAAGGAATTATTCATGTTCAAGCGAGTTTCAACAATACCATTGTAACTGTTACAGATGTACGAGGGCGGGTGGTTTCTTGGTCCTCCGCGGGTACTTCTGGATTCAAAGGCGCAAAAAGAGGAACACCTTTTGCTGCTCAAGCCGCCGCGATAAATGCTATTCGTACAGTAGCGGATCAAGGTATGCAACGCGCAGAAGTCATGATAAAAGGTCCTGGTCCGGGACGAGATGCAGCATTACGAGCTATTCGTCGAAGTGGTATACTATTAAGTTTCGTACGTGATGTAACTCCTATGCCACATAATGGATGTAGACCCCCTAAAAAAAGACGTGTATAGAAATAAGAATTGAACGAATTTCAAGAGAAATAAATGATTCAATAATCTAATAAAGTAACAATAATATATTTTTATGGTTCGAGAGGAAATAGCAGGATCCACTCGAACACTACAGTGGAAGTGTGTTGAATCAAGAATAGACAGTAAGCGTCTTTATTATGGGCGTTTCGTTCTGTCCCCGCTTATGAAAGGTCAAGCCGATACCATAGGTATCGCTATGCGACGGACTTTACTTGAAGAAATAGAAGGAACATGTATAACACGTGCAAAATCTGAAAAAGTACCACATGAATATTCTACGATAGTGGGTATTGAAGAATCAGTACATGAAATTTTAATGAATTTGAAAGAAATTGTATTGAGAAGTAATCTATATGGCACTCGAGACGCATCCATTTGCGTCAAAGGCCCCAGATACATAACAGCTCAAGATATTATCCTACCACCCTCTGTAGAAATAGTTGACACTACACAGCATATAGCTACCCTAACAGAGCCTCTTGATTTGTGTATTGGATTACAAATCCAAAGAGATCGTGGATATCGTACGAGACCCACAAATAACTCTCAAGATGGAAGTTATACTATAGATGCTGTATCCATGCCTGTTCGAAATGCGAATCATAGTATTTATTCTTATGGGAATGGAAATGAAAAACAAGAGATCCTTTTTCTAGAAATATGGACAAATGGAAGTTTAACTCCTAAAGAAGCACTCCACGAAGCTTCTCGTAATTTGATTGATTTTTTTATTCCTTTTCTACATGCAGAGGAAAAGGACATTAATTTCGAAGAAAATAAAAGCAGATTTACTTTACCCCCTTTTACCTTTCATGATAGATTAGCTAATCTAAAGAAAAACAAAAAAGAAATTGCATTGAAATGTATTTTTATTGACCAATCAGAATTGCCTTCCAGGACCTATAATTGTCTCAAAAGGTCCAATATACATACATTATTGGACCTTTTGAGTAACAGTCAAGAAGATCTTATGAAAATTGAATATCTTCGGATAGAAGATGTAAAACAGATAGTGGACATTCTACAGAAGCATTTCACAATTAATTTACCTAAGACTAAGTTTTCATTTT